ACCGCCGATGTACAATAATAAATGTTATATCTTACAAGTCAGTACGATATAACACTTATGTATTATATTACACACTATGTATTTACCCATGTACAATATTGCGCATGAGTAGTACATTATATGTATTATCAACATAAGTGGTTTTAACCCCTCATACATCAGCACAAATCCAAGGTTTACATTAAGCAAAACACGGATAACCACCAACTAAGATGTTTTAACCCGATTAATTGCTACACCACAAACCTTCAGCTAACACGAGCTCCGTCTTTACCCACCAACTTTCAGCATCAGTCCTGCTTCATGTAGTAAGAACCGACCAACGATTTATCAGTAGGCATACTCTTATTGATGGTCAGGGGCAGAAATCGTATTAGGTAGCATCTCGTGAATTATTCCTGGCATTTGGTTCCTATATCAAGGGCTATCCTTAAGAAACCAGCCCCTGAAAGCCGAATGTAATGCATCTGGTTAATGGTGTCAATCTTATTGCCCGTTACCCACCAAGCCGGGCGTTCTCTTATATGCATAGGGTTCTCTTTTTTTTTTTTTTCCTTTCAGCTTGCATATACAAGTGCAAGCAAAGAAGTCTAACAAGGTCGAACTAGATCTTGAATTCCAGAGGACTAATGTATCATTATAGAATGATATTTTATAAAGAATCACATACTTGGATATCAAGTGCATAAGGTCCAATTCCATCCTCACAGATATCTAATAGATCCCCGGCTTCTGCGCGACAAACCCCCCTACCCCCCTACGCTGAACGATCCTTGTGTTCCTGTCAAACCCCTAAACCAGGAAGTCTCAACAGCGCTAATTTTTGTTAAAGTATACATTAATAAACTTTTTAACACACTTTATGACATTTGGCACCGACAACACTGTCATCGGACCCCCTTTCATAATTAAAGTATACATTAATAAACTTTTTAACACACTTTATGACATTTGGCACCGACAACACTGTCATCGGACCCCCTTTCATAATTAAAGTATACATTAATAAACTTTTTAACACACTTTATGACATTTGGCACCGACAACACTGTCATCGGACCCCCTTTCATGATTAAAGTATACATTAATAAACTTTTTAACACACTTTATGACATTTGGCACCGACAACACTGTCATCGGACCCCCTTTCATAATTAAATGTATTCAAGACCCATTGCTAGCGTAGCTTAACTAAAGCATAACACTGAAGCTGTTAAGATGGACCCTAGAAAGTCCCGAAGGCACAAAGGCTTGGTCCTGACTTTACCATCAGCTTTAACTGAACTTACACATGCAAGTCTCCGCATTCCTGTGAGGATGCCCTTAATCCCCTGCCCGGGGACGAGGAGCCGGCATCAGGCACGCCCCGGCAGCCCAAGACGCCTTGCTAAGCCACACCCCCAAGGAAACTCAGCAGTGATAGACATTAAGCCATAAGCGAAAGCTTGACTTAGTTAAGGTTAAGAGGGCCGGTAAAACTCGTGCCAGCCACCGCGGTTATACGAGAGGCCCTAGTTGATGGTTACCGGCGTAAAGAGTGGTTATGAAAAAGTATTTAATAAAGCCGAACACCCCCTTAGCCGTCATACGCACCTGGGGGCACGAAGACCTACTGCGAAAGCAGCTTTAATTATACCTGAACCCACGACAGCTACGACACAAACTGGGATTAGATACCCCACTATGCCTAGCCGTAAACTTTGATAAAAACATACAACTGATATCCGCCAGGGAACTACAAGCGCCAGCTTAAAACCCAAAGGACTTGGCGGTGCCTCAGACCCACCTAGAGGAGCCTGTTCTAGAACCGATAACCCCCGTTCAACCTCACCACCTCTTGTTTTCCCCGCCTATATACCACCGTCGTCAGCTTACCCTGTGAAGGCCTTATAGTAAGCAAAATGGGCAAAACCCAAAACGTCAGGTCGAGGTGTAGCGCATGGGGTGGGAAGAAATGGGCTACATTCTCTAAATTAGAGCACTACGAACCACGCTGTGAAACCAGCGTCCGAAGGTGGATTTAGCAGTAAACAGAAAACAGAGAGTTCTCTTGAAACTGGCTCTGAGGCGCGCACACACCGCCCGTCACTCTCCCCAAGTTCAATTTATCCTTCTAACTAAGAAGTTAACCGAACAAAGGGGAGGCAAGTCGTAACATGGTAAGTGTACCGGAAGGTGCACTTGGAATAACCAGAGTGTAGCTAAGATAGAAAAGCACCTCCCTTACACCGAGAAGACATCCGTGCAATTCGGGTCACCCTGAGCTGACTAGCTAGCCCACACCTTGGTCTAACACCACAACATACATACCCCTAAAAGACTTAGAACTAAGTTAACAAACCATTTTTCCACCTTAGTACGGGCGACGGAAAAGGAAATAATCGAGCAACAGAGAAAGTACCGCAAGGGAAAGCTGAAAGAGAACTGAAACAACCCATTTAAGCCTAGAAAAGCAGAGATTAATTCTCGTACCTTTTGCATCATGATTTAGCCAGCAAACCTGGGCAAAGAGAACTTTAGTTCAGGCCCCCGAAACTAGACGAGCTACTCCGGGACAGCCTATTATAGGGCCAACCCGTCTCTGTGGCAAAAGAGTGGGACGAGCCCCGAGTAGAGGTGATAAACCTATCGAGCCTAGTTATAGCTGGTTGCTTAGGAAATGAATAGAAGTTCAGCCCCCTGGCCTTCTTAGGACCTCAAGGTAAAACTAACCTTGTCCCAAAGAAACCAAGGGAGTTAGTCAAAGGAGGTACAGCTCCTTTGAACAAGGACACAACCTTAACAGGCGGCTAAGGATCATAATTACTAAGGTAACCTGTTACAGTGGGCCTAAGAGCAGCCACCTGCATAGAAAGCGTTAAAGCTCAGACAGATATAAGCCTCTTATCCTGATAAGAAATCCTACCCCCTAACCGTACTAAGCCATTCCATGCCCCCATGGAAGAGATTATGCTAGAATGAGTAATAAGAGGGAATAACCCTCTCCCAGCACATGTGTAAGTCGGACCGGACCCCCCGCCGACAAATAACGAACCCAAGCCAAGAGGGAACTGTAGGCCAGAATAAACACCAAGAAGAACCTACACCAATAAATCGTTAACCCCACACAGGAGTGCCCACAGGGAAAGACCCAAAGGAAGAGAAGGAACTCGGCAAACACAAGCCTCGCCTGTTTACCAAAAACATCGCCTCTTGCAAATCAAAGCATAAGAGGTCCCGCCTGCCCTGTGACTATGGGTTTAACGGCCGCGGTATTTTGACCGTGCGAAGGTAGCGCAATCACTTGTCTTTTAAATGAAGACCTGTATGAATGGCATCACGAGGGCTTAGCTGTCTCCTCTTCCAAGTCAATGAAATTGATCTGCCCGTGCAGAAGCGGACATAAGCACATAAGACGAGAAGACCCTATGGAGCTTTAGACACCAGGCAGATCACGTCAAGCAACCTTGAACTAACAAGTAAAAACGCAGTGACCCCTAGCCCATATGTCTTTGGTTGGGGCGACCGCGGGGGAAAACAAAGCCCCCATGTGGACTGGGGGCACTGCCCCCACAGCCAAGAGCTACAACTCTAAGCACCAGAATTTCTGACCAAAAATGATCCGGCGAACGCCGATCAACGGACCGAGTTACCCTAGGGATAACAGCGCAATCCTCTCCCAGAGTCCCTATCGACGAGGGGGTTTACGACCTCGATGTTGGATCAGGACATCCTAATGGTGCAGCCGCTATTAAGGGTTCGTTTGTTCAACGATTAAAGTCCTACGTGATCTGAGTTCAGACCGGAGTAATCCAGGTCAGTTTCTATCTATGAAGTGATGTTTCCTAGTACGAAAGGACCGGAAAGAAGGGGCCCATGCTTTAGGCACGCCCCACCCCCACCTGATGAAGGCAACTAAAACAGACAAGGGGGCACACCAAGATTGTGCCTAAAAGAACGGCGCGCTAAGGTGGCAGAGCCCGGTAATTGCGAGAGGCCTAAGCCCTCTTTTTCAGAGGTTCAAGTCCTCTCCTTAGCTATGACTACCCTTATTACCCATGTTATTAACCCACTCGTATACATTGTGCCTGTTCTCCTAGCAGTTGCTTTCCTCACCCTCCTCGAACGAAAAGTTCTCGGGTACATGCAACTTCGAAAGGGACCTAATATTGTTGGTCCATATGGATTACTTCAACCCATTGCAGACGGCCTTAAGCTATTTATTAAAGAACCAGTTCGACCATCCACCTCTTCCCCTTTCCTATTTCTTGCCACACCAATACTTGCCTTAACACTTGCACTCACCTTATGAGCCCCCATACCAATCCCCTACCCCGTCACAGACCTAAACCTAGGGGTATTATTTGTCCTAGCACTATCTAGCCTCGCTGTGTACTCTATCTTAGGTTCAGGATGAGCTTCAAATTCCAAATATGCCTTAATCGGAGCCCTACGAGCAGTAGCACAAACTATTTCCTATGAAGCCAGCCTAGGCCTAATCTTACTAAGCGTGATTATTTTTACAGGCGGATTCACACTCCAAACCTTCAACGTTGCTCAAGAAAGTATCTGACTACTTGTACCAGCCTGACCCCTTGCCGCCATATGATACATCTCAACCCTAGCTGAGACAAACCGTGCACCATTTGACCTCACAGAGGGAGAATCAGAATTAGTCTCCGGATTTAATGTAGAATATGCTGGAGGACCCTTCGCCCTTTTTTTCTTAGCCGAATACGCTAATATCCTTCTAATAAATACACTCTCAGCCATCCTATTCCTAGGCGCATCCCATATCCCAGCTCCCCCTGAACTAACAGCCCTCAATCTCATAACAAAAGCTGCCCTACTCTCCGTTGTATTCTTATGAGTACGAGCATCCTACCCCCGATTTCGGTACGACCAACTTATACACTTAGTTTGAAAAAGCTTCCTACCTCTAACTTTAGCCCTTGTCCTATGACACCTTGCACTCCCTATTGCTATAGCAGGCCTCCCTCCCCAACTTTAATTTCACAAGGAATTGTGCCTGAATGCTTAAGGACCACCTTGATAGCGTGGCTGATAGGGGTTCAAGTCCCCTCAATTCTAGAGAGAAGGGGCTCGAACCCATCCTCAAGAGATCAAAACTCTTGGTGCTTCCACTACACCACTTTCTAGTAAAGTCAGCTAATTAAGCTTTTGGGCCCATACCCCAAATATGTTGGTTAAAATCCTTCCTTTACTAATGAACCCCTATGTACTCACTATTTTACTTTCCAGCCTAGGTCTAGGCACAGTCCTCACCTTTGCCAGCTCCCACTGACTTCTTGCATGAATAGGCCTAGAAATTAATACCCTTGCTATTATTCCAATCATAGCACGACAGCACCACCCCCGAGCAATTGAAGCTACAACCAAGTACTTTTTAACACAAGCAACTGCCGCAGCAATGATCCTCTTTGCCAGCACTACCAATGCTTGACTGGTTGGGGAATGAGAAATCCACCAACTATCCCACCCCTTAGCAACTACAACTGTAATACCGGCCTTAGCACTTAAGCTCGGGCTAGCCCCCGCTCATTTCTGATTACCAGAAGTCCTTCAAGGGATTGAACTCACCACAGGGTTAATCCTTTCAACCTGACAAAAACTCGCACCCTTTGCACTTATAATTCAAGTAGCCCCAACTATCAACTCTTCTCTACTTATTACACTAGGTCTTCTATCAACTCTAGTGGGGGGTTGAGGAGGACTTAACCAAACCCAGCTACGTAAAATTTTAGCATACTCTTCAATTGCCCACCTGGGATGAATAGTGTTAATCTTACAATTTGCACCCTCCCTGACACTCCTCAGCCTTCTCCTTTATATCATCATAACCTCTTCAGCATTCCTTGCACTAAAAACCAACAATTCCCTAACTATCAACACCCTTGCAACCTCATGAACGAAAGCCCCCGCTCTCGCCGCACTAACTACTCTTGTTCTCCTCTCTCTAGGAGGTCTCCCACCTCTCTCAGGCTTTATACCCAAATGACTTATTCTGCAAGAACTAACAAAACAAGGACTTCCACTATCTGCCACACTAGCTGCTATAGCAGCCCTCCTTAGCCTCTACTTTTATCTGCGCCTCTGTTACGCCATAGCACTCACTATTTACCCCAACACCCTAACTGCCACCGCCCCCTGACGCCTCAACTTCACTCACCTTACCCTGCCCCTCTCAATCGTTACTATCTTAGCCTTAGGCTTACTCCCCCTCACCCCAGCTGTGACTGCAGTATTAACCTTATAAGGGCTTAGGATAACACTAGACCAAGAGCCTTCAAAGCTCTAAGCGGGAGTGAAAATCTCCCAGCCCTTGTTTAAGACTTGCAGGACTCTATCCCACATCTTCTGAATGCAACCCAGACACTTTAATTAAGCTAAAGCCTTTCTAGGTGGGAAGGCCTCGATCCTACAAACTCTTAGTTAACAGCTAAGCGCTCTATCCAGCGAGCATCCATCTACTTTCCCCCGCCACCAGGGGCGGCGAGGCGGGGGAAAGCCCCGGTAGGCTGTTAGCCTACTTCTTTAGATTTGCAATCTAACATGTGGTACACCACAGGGCTTGATAAGGAGAGGATTTAAACCTCTGTTTATGGAGCTACAATCCACCGCTTAAGCTCTCAGCCACCCTACCTGTGGCAATCACACGATGATTTTTCTCAACCAACCACAAAGACATTGGCACCCTCTATTTAGTATTTGGTGCCTGAGCCGGAATAGTCGGCACAGCCCTAAGTCTCTTGATCCGAGCAGAACTAAGTCAACCCGGAGCTCTTCTAGGGGATGACCAAATCTATAACGTAATCGTCACAGCCCATGCCTTCGTTATAATTTTCTTTATAGTCATGCCAATCATAATTGGGGGCTTTGGAAACTGATTGATCCCACTTATAATTGGAGCCCCTGACATAGCATTCCCTCGAATAAATAACATAAGCTTCTGGCTCCTCCCTCCATCCTTTCTCCTCCTTCTAGCTTCGTCTGGGGTTGAAGCCGGCGCCGGCACAGGGTGAACAGTTTATCCCCCTCTAGCCGGAAACCTAGCCCACGCAGGGGCTTCCGTTGATTTAACTATCTTCTCCCTCCACTTGGCTGGTATTTCCTCAATTTTAGGGGCTATTAATTTTATTACAACCATTATTAATATAAAACCCCCAGCCATTTCTCAGTATCAAACCCCACTTTTTGTTTGAGCTGTTTTAGTCACTGCCGTTCTCTTACTACTTTCCCTCCCCGTCTTAGCAGCGGGCATCACTATACTACTCACAGACCGAAATCTAAATACCACTTTCTTTGACCCAGCCGGCGGAGGAGACCCAATCCTGTACCAGCACCTCTTTTGATTCTTCGGCCATCCGGAAGTCTATATTCTTATTCTCCCAGGCTTTGGTATAATCTCCCACATCGTTGCCTATTATTCAGGTAAAAAAGAACCTTTCGGGTATATGGGAATAGTCTGAGCTATGATAGCCATCGGACTCTTGGGGTTCATCGTTTGAGCCCACCATATGTTTACTGTCGGTATGGACGTAGACACTCGTGCTTACTTCACATCCGCCACCATAATCATTGCCATCCCAACAGGAGTAAAAGTATTTAGCTGATTAGCTACATTACATGGCGGCTCAATCAAATGAGAGACACCACTTCTCTGAGCCCTAGGGTTTATTTTCCTGTTTACAGTAGGGGGACTTACGGGCATTGTTCTTGCTAATTCCTCATTAGACATCGTCCTCCACGACACTTATTACGTGGTCGCTCACTTCCACTATGTATTATCTATGGGAGCTGTCTTTGCCATCATGGGCGCTTTCGTACACTGATTCCCACTATTTACAGGGTACACCCTCCACAGCACATGAACCAAAATCCATTTTGGAATTATATTCATCGGCGTAAATTTAACCTTTTTCCCCCAGCACTTCCTCGGCCTTGCAGGGATACCACGGCGATACTCTGATTACCCAGACGCCTACACATTATGAAACACAGTATCCTCAATTGGGTCTCTTATCTCCTTAGTTGCTGTAATTATATTCCTGTTTATTCTCTGAGAAGCCTTTGCTGCCAAACGAGAAGTAGCATCAATTGAATTAACTTCAACAAACGTAGAATGACTACATGGATGTCCTCCACCTTACCACACATTTGAAGAGCCAGCATTTGTTCGAGTACAGGCAAACTAACGAGAAAGGGAGGAATTGAACCCCCATGTGCTGGTTTCAAGCCAACCGCATAACCACTCTGCCACTTTCTTCCATAAGACACTAGTAAAACTAGTCTATTACACTGCCTTGTCAAGGCAAAATTGTGGGTTAAAATCCCGCGTGTCTTAAGCATTTAGCTAAAATGGCACATCCCTCACAACTAGGATTCCAAGACGCGGCCTCCCCTGTAATAGAAGAACTTCTTCACTTCCACGACCACGCTCTTATGATTGTTCTTCTTATCAGCACACTAGTGCTTTATATCATCGTAGCAATAGTCTCTACTAAACTCACTAACAAATATATCCTTGATTCTCAAGAAATTGAAATCGTTTGAACCGTCCTCCCAGCGGTTATCCTTATTCTTATTGCCCTCCCCTCCCTACGACTTCTCTACCTCATAGATGAAATTAATGACCCCCACCTCACTATCAAAGCAATGGGTCATCAATGATACTGAAGCTACGAATACACCGACTACGAAGATTTAGGCTTTGACTCTTACATAGTCCCCACCCAAGATTTGGTACCCGGTCAATTTCGCCTTCTAGAAACAGATCATCGAATAGTTGTCCCTGTAGAATCCCCAATCCGAGTTCTTGTCTCGGCTGAAGACGTCCTACACTCCTGAGCTGTCCCTTCTCTAGGTGTAAAAATAGACGCAGTGCCAGGACGATTAAACCAAACAGCCTTTATTGCCTCTCGACCTGGAGTATTCTACGGACAATGTTCTGAAATCTGCGGGGCCAACCACAGCTTCATACCCATCGTTGTCGAAGCAGTACCCCTAGAACACTTCGAGAAATGATCCACTATAATACTTGAAGATGCCTCACTAAGAAGCTAAATCGGGAATAGCGTTAGCCTTTTAAGCTAAAGACTGGTGACCCCCAATCACCCTTAGTGACATGCCCCAACTCAACCCCGCCCCCTGATTTGCCATCTTGGTATTCTCATGACTGGTTTTTCTAACTGTTATTCCCCCAAAAGTCCTAGGCCACACTTTTACAAATGAGCCTACTTCACAAAGCACTGAAAAAGCTAAACCTGAACCCTGAAACTGACCATGACACTAAGCTTCTTTGACCAATTTATGAGCCCCACATACCTAGGTATTCCACTTATTGCTTTAGCACTAACCCTACCATGAATTCTTTTCCCCACCCCCTCCACCCGGTGACTAAATAACCGCCTTATCACCCTTCAAGGATGGTTCATCAACCGATTTACTCAACAACTTCTTCTACCCCTTAACTTAGGGGGCCACAAATGAGCAGTTCTATTGACTTCTTTAATATTATTCCTTATTACCCTAAATATACTAGGCCTCCTCCCATACACATTTACCCCTACTACACAACTCTCTTTAAATATAGGCCTCGCAGTCCCACTATGACTTGCAACAGTAATCATTGGAATACGAAACCAGCCCACCGCTGCCCTCGGACACCTCTTGCCTGAAGGAACTCCTGTCCCACTAATCCCAGTTCTCATTATTATCGAAACAATTAGCCTTTTTATCCGCCCCCTCGCCCTAGGTGTACGACTTACAGCCAATCTCACAGCAGGCCATCTTCTAATTCAACTAATTGCCACAGCAGCCTTTGTTCTTCTGCCTATAATACCCACAGTGGCAATCCTGACTTCTATTGTTCTTTTCCTATTAACCCTCCTTGAAATTGCCGTTGCCATAATCCAAGCCTATGTATTTGTTCTTCTCCTAAGCCTCTACCTACAAGAAAACGTCTAATGGCACACCAAGCACACGCATACCATATGGTTGACCCAAGCCCCTGACCTCTAACCGGCGCAATTGCCGCCCTCTTACTTACATCAGGCACTGCAGTCTGATTCCACTTTCATTCACTAACACTACTAACCATAGGGAATATCCTACTGCTTCTCACCATATACCAGTGATGACGGGATATTATCCGAGAAGGTACCTTTCAAGGACACCACACACCCCCAGTCCAAAAAGGATTACGCTACGGTATAATCTTATTTATCACCTCCGAAGTATTCTTTTTCTTAGGTTTCTTCTGAGCTTTCTACCATTCTAGTCTCGCCCCCACGCCTGAGTTAGGAGGCTGCTGACCCCCCACAGGCATTATCACTCTTGATCCCTTTGAAGTCCCACTTCTTAACACCGCAGTCCTTCTAGCATCTGGTGTCACCGTTACATGAGCCCACCACAGCATTATGGAAGGAGAACGGAAACAAGCCATTCAATCTCTTACCCTTACCATCTTACTAGGATTTTACTTCACTTTCCTCCAAGGCATAGAATACTACGAAGCCCCATTCACAATCGCCGACGGTGTATACGGCTCCACTTTCTTTGTCGCCACAGGATTCCACGGCTTGCATGTAATTATCGGCTCTACCTTTCTAGCCGTCTGCCTATTACGACAAGTTCAATACCATTTTACATCCGAACATCACTTTGGCTTTGAAGCTGCCGCCTGATATTGACATTTTGTGGACGTCGTATGACTCTTCCTGTACGTCTCTATTTATTGATGAGGCTCATAATCTTTCTAGTATTAATACGTATAAGTGACTTCCAATCACCCGGTCTTGGTTAAAATCCAAGGAAAGATAATGAACTTAATTACAACAATTATTACTATCACCATCACACTATCCGCAGTACTAGCCACCATTTCTTTCTGATTACCACAAATTTCACCCGACGCAGAAAAGCTATCCCCCTATGAGTGTGGTTTTGACCCCTTAGGATCTGCCCGCCTACCCTTCTCCTTACGCTTCTTTCTAATCGCTATCCTATTTCTCCTATTTGACCTAGAAATTGCCCTTCTTCTCCCCCTTCCCTGAGGAGATCAACTCGTCACCCCCACCCTAACACTTGCCTGATCCGCCGCCGTCCTCGCCCTCCTTACTCTTGGCTTAATTTATGAATGAACTCAAGGAGGCTTAGAATGAGCTGAATAGGCAGTTAGTCCAAAACAAGACCCTTGATTTCGGCTCAAAAAACCATGGTTTAAGTCCATGACCGCCTTATGACACCAGTACACTTCAGCTTTACCTCAGCCTTTATCCTAGGGCTAATAGGACTTGCATTCCATCGCACCCATCTTCTCTCAGCCCTTCTATGCCTAGAAGGAATAATACTCTCCCTATTTATTGCCCTCTCCCTCTGAGCCCTCCAAATGGAGGCAACTGGCTACTCAGTGGCTCCCATACTTCTTCTAGCATTTTCAGCCTGCGAAGCCAGCGCAGGTCTAGCCCTCCTGGTTGCAACTGCACGAACACACGGTACAGACCGCCTTCAAAGCCTAAACCTCCTCCAATGTTAAAAATCCTAATCCCAACACTCATGCTTTTCCCAACAATCTGGCTAAGCCCTGCGAAGTGACTTTGAACAACATCGATTGCCCAAAGTTTAATCATTGCCTTGGCAAGTTTATCATGACTTAAATGATCATCAGAGACCGGATGATCCTCCTCCAACCTTTATTTAGCAACTGACCCTCTATCAACACCCTTACTAGTATTAACCTGCTGATTACTACCCCTTATAATTCTTGCCAGCCAAAACCACATCTCCCCTGAACCCTTAAACCGCCAACGAACTTACATCTCCCTTTTGGTCTCCCTCCAAACATTTTTAATTTTAGCATTTGGAGCTACGGAAATCATCATGTTCTACATCATATTTGAAGCCACTCTGCTCCCAACCCTGATCATCATCACACGATGAGGAAATCAAACGGAACGCCTTAATGCCGGCACTTATTTCTTATTCTACACCTTAGCCGGCTCCCTACCCCTCCTCGTAGCCTTACTACTTTTACAAAATGACAATGGTACCCTATCCATATTTACCCTGCAATACACGCAACCTCTACACCTTTTAACATGGGGTGATAAGCTATGATGAGCTGCCTGCCTCTTAGCCTTTCTTGTAAAAATACCGCTATACGGCGTCCACCTTTGACTTCCTAAAGCCCATGTAGAAGCCCCAATCGCAGGATCCATAATTCTGGCAGCTGTTCTTCTTAAACTTGGAGGATATGGTATAATACGCATGATAGTTATACTAGACCCATTAACCAAAGAACTAGCCTACCCCTTCATTATTTTGGCCTTGTGAGGTATTATTATGACCGGGTCAATCTGCCTACGTCAAACAGACCTAAAATCACTAATTGCATACTCTTCAGTAGGCCATATAGGATTAGTTGCAGGGGGCATTCTCATTCAAACGCCCTGAGGATTCACTGGTGCAATTATCCTTATAATTGCACACGGTCTTGCCTCCTCAGCACTCTTCTGCCTGGCTAACACCAGCTACGAGCGCACACATAGCCGAACTATACTCTTAGCTCGAGGAATACAAATGGTTCTCCCCCTTATAACCACCTGATGATTCGTAGCTAGTTTAGCCAATCTCGCCCTACCTCCCCTCCCCAACCTAATAGGAGAACTGATAATCATCACTTCCATATTTAACTGATCATACTGAACTCTCCTTCTTACAGGAATCGGCACATTAATTACAGCAAGCTACTCTCTCTATCTATTTTTAATAACCCAACGAGGACCCCTACCCTCCCACATCATTGCTCTTGAACCCACCCACACTCGCGAACACCTACTCATCACTTTACACCTTATTCCTATCATCCTCCTGATCCTAAAACCTGAGCTCATCTGAGGCTGATGTTTCTGTAGATATAGTTTAACCAAAACATTAGATTGTGATTCTAAAGACAGAGGTTAGAGTCCTCTTATCCACCGAGAGAAATCTGTTGATAGTAGAGACTGCTAATCTTCTACCCCCTTGGTTAAATTCCGTGGTTCACTCGCGCTTTTAAAGGATAATAGCTCATCCATTGGTCTTAGGAACCAAAAACTCTTGGTGCAAATCCAAGTAAAAGCTATGCACCCGACTACCCTTATCTTAAGTTCAGCTCTTTTAATGATCTTCGCACTCCTCCTTTACCCCCTTATTACTACCCTCAGCCCCACCCCCCGACAAGAAGACTGAGCCCTCACTCACGTGAAAACCGCTATCAAAATAGCTTTTCTAGTAAGCCTCCTACCCCTCTTTGTTTTTCTTGACCAAGGCACCGAAACAATTGTTACCAATTGACAATGAATAAACACCTTAACTTTTGATATCAATCTCAGTTTTAAATTTGACCACTATTCCATTATTTTCACCCCCATTGCCCTTTATGTCACTTGATCTATTCTCGAATTTGCATCCTGATATATGCACGCTGACCCTAATATAAACCGATTTTTTAAATACCTTCTCCTCTTCCTAATTGCAATAATCATTCTAGTAACCGCCAACAACATATTTCAACTATTTATTGGCTGGGAGGGAGTTGGCATTATATCATTCCTCCTCATTGGATGGTGATACGGCCGAGCCGATGCTAACACGGCTGCCATACAAGCTGTAATTTATAACCGAGTCGGAGACATCGGACTTATCCTAAGCATAGCATGATTCGCAACAAACCTTAACTCATGAGAGATTCAACAAATATTCGCCTCCTCAAAAGAACTAGACCTCACATTCCCCCTCCTTGGCCTCATTTTAGCCGCCACCGGTAAATCAGCACAATTTGGACTTCATCCGTGACTTCCTTCCGCGATAGAGGGCCCTACGCCGGTATCTGCCCTACTTCACTCTAGCACCATGGTCGTCGCGGGCATCTTCCTATTGATTCGACTCCACCCCCTTATAGAAAACAACCAAACAGCCCTAACCACCTGCCTATGTTTAGGAGCCCTAACTACGCTATTTACCGCCACCTGTGCCCTAACACAAAACGATATCAAAAAGATTGTCGCATTCTCTACATCAAGCCAACTAGGCCTGATAATAGTGACTATTGGACTCAATCAACCACAACTAGCCTTTCTCCACATCTGCACCCACGCATTCTTCAAAGCCATACTCTTCCTTTGCTCCGGCTCAATTATTCATAGCTTAAATGATGAACAGGATATTCGAAAAATGGGAGGAATACACAATCTTACCCCCTTTACCTCCTCCTGCCTCACAATCGGAAGCCTAGCACTTACTGGCACTCCATTTTTAGCAGGATTCTTTTCCAAAGATGCTATTATTGAGGCCTTAAATACCTCTCACCTTAACGCCTGAGCCCTCACACTTACTCTCCTAGCTACCTCCTTCACTGCCGTTTACAGCCTCCGAGTTGTCTTTTTCGTCTCCATGGGACACCCCCGCTTTACAGCCATTGCCCCCATTAACGAAAATAACCCCTCCGTTATTAACCCAATCAAACGATTGGCCTGAGGAAGCATTATTGCAGGACTTTTAATTACCTCAAACTTTCTTCCCTCTAAAACCCCTGTAATAACCATACCCCTTCCGTTGAAATTAGCCGCTCTCCTAGTTACTATCTTAGGCCTCCTTATCGCACTAGAACTTGCATCACTAACCAACAAGCAATTTAAAGCTGTACCCAACCTCATCCCCCACAACTTCTCTAACATACTAGGATTCTTCCCTGCCGTTATCCACCGACTAGCCCCCAAGCTAAACTTAACTCTAGGACAAACCATCGCCAGCCAGATAGTAGATCAAACATGATTTGAAAAGATCGGCCCAAAAGGAATTATCTCTACTCACCTGCCAATAGTTACAACAACAAGCAACGTTCAACAGGGCATGATTAAAACATACCTCACTCTATTTTTCCTCTCAACAACCCTAGCCGTCCTACTTACATTAACTTAAACTGCCCGAAGAGCCCCTCGACTCAACCCCCGTGTTAACTCTAACACCACAAAAAGTGTTAGTAGAAGCACCCACGCACACGCAATTAACATTCCTCCCCCGCAAGAATATATTAAAGCCACCCCACTCGTATCACCTCGCAATACAGAAAACTCCTTAAACTCATCAACCGCTACCCATGAGGTTTCATACCATCCACCCCAAAACCAACCTGCCACTAAAACCACCCCCACCATATACACCAACACATACCCTAAAACCGAACGATCCCCCCAAGATTCTGGAAAAGGCTCAGCGGCCAAGGCCGCCGAATAAGCAAATACTACTAGTATTCCCCCTAAATAAATTAGGAATAATACCAAAGACAAGAAAGACCCCCCATGGCCTACCAAAACTCCACAACCCACACCCGCTGCTACAACCAACCCCAAGGCAGCAAAGTAGGGAGCAGGATTAGATGCAACAGCCACAAGCCCTAAAACCAACCCTAAAAGAAATAAAGACACAAGATAAGTCATAATTCCTGCTCGGACTTTAACCGAAACTAATGACTTGAAAAACCACCGTTGTTATTCAACTACAAGAACCTAATGGCTAACCTCCGAAAAACCCACCCCCTCCTAAAAATTGCTAATGACGCACTAGTTGACCTTCCAGCACCCTCTAATATCTCAGTTTGATGAAATTTTGGGTCTCTCCTAGGCTTATGTCTAGCCACCCAAATTCTCACCGGACTTTTCCTAGCCATACATTACACCTCTGACATTTCAACAGCCTTTTCCTCCGTCTGCCATATCTGCCGGGATGTTAGTTACGGCTGACTAATTCGTAATATCCACGCTAACGGAGCATCTTTCTTCTTTATCTGTATTTATATACATATCGCCCGAGGACTTTACTACGGGTCCTACTTATATAAGGAGACTTGAAATATTGGAGTAGTACTATTACTTCTCACCATGATAACTGCCTTTGTAGGCTATGTCCTTCCATGAGGACAAATATCCTTCTGAGGAGCCACTGTAATCACCAACCTCCTATCCGCTGTCCCCTATGTTGGGGGCGCCCTAGTACAGTGAATTTGAGGCGGATTCTCTGTAGACAATGCTACTCTAACACGATTTTTCGCCTTCCACTTCCTATTCCCGTTTGTTATCGCAGCTGCTACAGTCCTCCACCTTCTATTTTTACACGAAACCGGGTCAAACAATCCAGCAGGAATTAACTCCGACGCTGATAAAATCTCATTTCACCCCTACTTCTCATATAAAGACCTGCTCGGGTTTGTGGCCATACTATTAGGCCTAACATCTCTAGCTCTTTTTGCACCCAATCTCCTTGGAGATCCAGACAATTTTACACCCGCCAACCCGCTAGTTACCCCACCTCACATTAAACCCGAGTGGTACTTCTTGTTTGCCTATGCAATTCTACGCTCTATCCCCAATAAACTGGGTGGAGTACTCGCCCTCTTGTTCTCCATCCTCGTCCTTATAGTTGTCCCCATCCTCCACACCTCTAAACAACGTGGACTAACCTTCCGACCACTGACCCAATTCTTATTCTGAACCCTAGTAGCAGACATACTGATCCTCACCTGGATTGGAGGTATACCTGTAGAACACCCATTTATTATCATTGGCCAAGTCGCCTCCGTAATTTACTTCGCCATCTTCCTAGTCCTCGCCCCCCTAGCCGGCTGGGCCGAGAATAAAGCCCTTGAATGAGCCTGCCCTAGTAGCTCAGCGCCAGAGCGCCGGTCTTGTAATCCGGAGGCCGGAGGTTAAAACCCTCCCTAGTGCTCAGAGAAAGGAGATTTTAACTCCTACCCTTAACTCCCAAAGCTAAGATTCTAAATTAAACTACCCTCTG